ATTGCTCTTTGTTTTTCAAAAAAAAGAGTTTCATTTTTGTAATTTTCTAATCGTTCCAAACTATTGCAAGTAGCATTAATCAAATTTACTTTTTCTCGTTCTATCTCGGAGTATCCATTCGTTCGATACTCATCTGCTTCGATTTCCACTTTCCGTAATCTAACCCGAGCTCTTTCGAGCTGTTCAATGGCTCTTTTACGTAATTCTTCTGAATTTCGAATAGTACTCAAGATCCTCTGTTTTCGCTTATCTAATAAATCATTTAATGAAAGTAGATTATCTTTCCATTCATTTCACAACTATAATATCTCTTCCCGAACCAAACATGAATCTTTCGATTCATTTGGCTCTCACGCTCAATTGTTTCTTTTATCTTTTCTTTGATTGATGGGCATTCCCCATATCTTTGAACGGAATGAGCGTATCCTCTCTTTTCTGTTCGTATATCGAAACTGATCTAACATCAGAATCTTAGGAGGACTCTTCAGACCAGACAAAAAATAAAAAATTGTCAGCAAAGTTGTTTCTTTATTTGTTCTTTATTTACAACTTATTTCCAAAAAGAAAAAAAAAATATTTTAAAGAAAAAAGAATTCTATTCTTTCTTCTTTATATGCTATGATAAATTAGATCAAAATTATAATAGATAATATATAATTGAATAGAATTTGGAACTTCATTATCATTATTATTAGAATGAGATTTCAGTTTTTTTATCCAAAAAATTCTCTTTTTTATACAAATAGAATACATAGGTCGTCGATTCGGCAGTGGATAAAAAAAGGGGGGGAGATACCCATCTTTCCAGTTAATGGTTCAAATAATTTTATCCATATGAGTGTTCTACATCGGATAAATTCCCAATTATTCCTTTTTTATCATCTTTAAACCTTTTTGTTACTAACGTAGCGGTAGAAAGAGTACCATACTATACTGTGCCTGGACTTCAAACAATTTATCTTTAACCATGTAAAAGACCTCAACATTATTGGTTGATAGAGAAGAGAATCAAAGTTCATTTATCAATTAGTCACGAAATGCTATGGTTCTTACATATGATCTCTGAATGAAATCCAATTCCGAAGTAATTCGTCGAGATTATGCACCCTTTGTTCCTATTTCTGCTATAAAAAAGAATACATAAATATAAAGAAAGTGCAGCCGGTGAAATCCAACCTATTCTTGAAATACACAACTCGCACACACTCCCTTTCCAAAAAAAATCAATACACCCAGCACTACGCTTAGATTTATTGGATTTGTTGCTAAAATATCGGTATTAAGCTCGAAACTCCCAGCGGAGGGCCAGTGCTCCACGGAAACAAAAGAATCGGTTATATTTTTCATAAGCTCTCCCCTTATAGATAGGACTAACAAAGAACAGAGTTCTTTTTGTATCACTCCGCTTATTATTCTTAAATGGAATTTGAGAATTCTCAAATTTATTATTTATGGTTATGTTTTTATTCTACGATGAAATTAGACATTAAACAAAAGGATTTGCAAATAAAAGAGCTAATGCCACGACCAGTCCATAAATTGTTAAAGCTTCCATAAAAGCCAGACTAAGTAATAAAGTACCTCGTATTTTACCCTCTGCTTCTGGTTGTCTCGCAATACCTTCTACGGCTTGGCCCGCAGCAGTACCTTGACCGACCCCAGGTCCGATAGAAGCAAGCCCTACAGCCAATCCAGCAGCAATAACGGAAGCAGCAGAAATAAGTGGATTCATGGTAAGTTCCTTGCACCAAAAAAAGAAATGGTTAATGATACAACCAACCAATGAATTAGTACTTAATCTACTTATTTTTCTACTTCTACTTTTACTATTTACTTTTTACTACACTTATTTTTTATTTTTTGATCTTTATCACCAAAATCTATCGGGTCGAAGTAACTAAAAGCTCCAAATGGAATTCAGAATATTACTGAATTGTCAGAACTACTTCGATATACCTTTTTTACTTTCTACCTTATCTAATATGTATACAGTTTTAGTCATTGCGTTTCCTTGTTTAGAAACTATTCTATTCTTTCTCTTTCATTTTTCATTCAATTCACAATCACAGACAAAATAGAAAAAGGACTGATATGGAAATTCATCTAAATGCAGTGGACTAAAAAAAAAGAGATAGGGGTAATTACTATCTAACTAGTAAATAACATATACTTTTATTCTTCCATAACGTAAATCACCTGCACTTTTTATTCTATTAAATCGTATTCTGGAACCATTCTTCGAAACATACATAAGGATTTATACTCATAGGCATTACATATACATATATGTAGTAGGAGTCCCGACCCTTCTTTCTCTTCCAAATTTCATCTATCTTTCTTCATATATACATACATGTAGCTATTTGCATTTTATTCTCCAACCTAGTGGATTATATTGAACCCCCCTTGAATTGGGATAAGCTTCAAAAAAAAACTATTTTGAAAGTTAGTCAATGATGACCCTCCATGGATTCACCTATATAAGCCGCAGCCAAAGTTGCAAAAATAAGAGCTTGAATACCGCTTGTAAATAATCCAAGAAACATGACAGGTATAGGAACTACTGAAGGCACTAAAGAAACAAGAACAACAACCACTAATTCATCAGCCAATATATTCCCGAAAAGTCGAAAACTAAGAGATAAAGGTTTTGTGAAATCTTCTAGAATATTAATTGGTAAAAGTATTGGAGTTGGTTGAATGTATTTCCCAAAATATCCCAATCCTTTTTTGCTAAGACCCGCATAGAAATATGCCACTGACGTGGGTAAAGCTAAAGCAACAGTAGTATTTATATCATTCGTGGGCGCAGCTAACTCCCCATGAGGTAACTTTATGATTTTCCAAGGTAAAAGAGCACCTGACCAGTTAGAAACAAAAATAAATAGGAACATCGTTCCTATAAAAGGAACCCAAGGACCATACTCCTCTCCAATCTGAGTTTTGCTCAAGTCTTGAATAAATTCAAGGACATATTCGAAGAAATTCTGACCGTCGGTCGGAATGGTTTGTGGATTTCGAACAGCTATGATGACTGAACCTAATAAGATAGCAATTACAACCCAAGAAGTGATAAGTACTTGGGCATGAATTTGTAAACCTCCTATTTGCCAATATAAATGTTGGCCTACTTCTACACCTGATATATCGTATAATCCTTTGAGTGTTTTAATGGAACATAGTATAAAATTCATATTGTCCTCTAAAAGAAATCAAACTTCAAAAAAGTAATTATTTTGATTCAAATTCAACCATCTCTTTCTCAATTCATCTATGTTCATTCATGAATTTAAGTTATGAATCGTATATTTCGGATACCAAGAAATCACATAAAAAAAATACCAATCATTTTATCTTTTAAATATTCTTCAATATTCAAAACATAGTTCAAACTCCAAAAGATGCAAACCAAAATAGCAACAATCAAAGAGAGTTCAGCAAAAACAAACTAATCTTCTTCTTTCTTCTTCTTAATGATAAGAGTAATGATAAGATATTCAACCATTTTTTATATAACTAGAACGGCCCTCACAAATTGCAGATACTAATTTTGTAAGAATCAATCGAATCGAAGCTATAGCATCATCGTTGGCTGGAATAGAAATATCTGCAAGATCTGGGTCACAATTTGTATCGATTAAACAAATCGTCGGAATACCCAAAATAACACATTCTCGAAGAACCGTATATTCTTCTTGCTGATCAACGATAATTACAATATCGGGTAATCCCGTCATATATTTGATCCCACCCAGATATGTTTGCAGGGTAGATAACTTTCTCTTCAACATTGCTGCATCTCCTTTGGGAAGACGATTGAGTTTCCCCATCTTTTGTTCTGCTCTTAAGTCCCTGAATTTCTGAAGTCTTGTTTCTGTAGTAGACCAATTCGTTAACATACCACCAAGCCATTTTTTATTAACATAATGGCATCGAGCCCTTATTGCTGCTGATGCTACTAAATCCGCTGCTTTCTTTTTGGTGCCAACGATTAAGAATTTTTTTCCCCTACTTGCTGCATCAAAAACTAAATCGCAGGCTTCTGATAAAAAACGAGCGGTTATAGTAAGATTTGTAATATGAATACCTTTACGCTTTGCAGAGATGTAAGGAGCCATTCTAGGATTCCATTTATTAGTACCATGACCAAAATGAACTCCTGCTTCCATCATTTCTTCCAAATTGATGTTCCAATATCGTCTTCCCATTTTCCCACACTTTCTCTTTTTATTTTTTTTTTCAAAGAGATTCATTACCTTGTGAAATAAATAATTGTTCCAACGGAACCTTCTACCAGGATTGACCTTTGATCTACGACCCAAACCATGAATTTCATTCTTTATTTTTGATTTCATTGATTACTAAATCCATAATTGGACCAGAGAGTTAAAGTAAAAAGAATGAACCTATTTTTAGGAATTAGTAAATTAAATTACGTAAATGATTGGTCTGATGTCTCATGGAAAGTGTTTGGGGAATAAGAACAAAATAATTCTCTATGGTGTAACAAAATATCTCTCATTTCCAACTCAAATAGATTCTTCCTTTTTATTTTCAAATGAATGTTTTTGTCTTGCTTTGAACGATGTACTAATTTTTTGAATCCGGTACCAACTGGTATAATCCCCCCCAAAACAACGTTCTCTTTCAGGCCTTTCAACCAATCAATACGACCTCGTAGAGCAGCTTTTGCTAAAACTCGAGAAGTTTCTTGAAAACTCGCTTCGGATATGAAACTTTGAGTATTCAGAGATGACTTCGTTATTCCCAATAAGATTGCCCGATAAAAGATCGCTTCGTCCAAAACGCGCCCTGCTCGCTCTGCTCGCAACAATCCAATAAGTTCCCCAGGTAAAAAAACATTAGACATTCCATCTTCTGAAACCAAAACTCTTGATGTTACTTGACGTACAATAATCTCTATATGTCTATTATGGATCTGTACCCCCTGGGATCGATAAACCTTTTGGATCTTATTAACCAAAGAGATACGACTTTGGGCTATGGTTAATTCAGCTCCAATCAAGAATCCCCAGGGGATCCCAAGAATTCTTCGGATACGTTCGTCCCAACCTTCAACTCTTCTTTCGAGGTTCATCGATATTGAATCAATCGAACGAACTTCTAAGATTTGTTCCACTTTCGGAAGACCTTGTGTTATGTCACCAGATCTCGATTTTTCATATATAAATGTAATTAATGTATTTCCTTCAGAAAAGGTTTCCCCATAATGGCCATGTACGGTTGCTCCTGGAGTGACCAAATAGGGCTTAGCTGATCTTATAACTAAAGAGTCAACATGAACAATGAAAATTTGACCAGATTTTTTTATGCGTGATCCGTATTTCAATAGACATACATTTTTACAAAGGAATTGTCCAAGACTAATTATTGTCCATGCCTCTTCACAAGAATCGTGATGGAGAAAACACCAATTCGAATGGAATGAATTCCAAATGATGTTACTGCATGAATCGGGATTATAAATCCTACTATTTTCATCTAGGAAACAGTATTTAAATGGAAGTACTTGAAGCACTTGGAAAGTCTGTTGAAAATTTTCAAATAAAAAATCTTTCTTTAAAAAGACTTGATTATAAGTTCTTAAATAGTAAAATGAACAAAATTTTACTATTTTAGGTACAATAGTACCTAAAGGACCCAACAAATACCTAATTGGAGTCATGGGATCCGATTCTTTTGTCGTATTATTATATCTCGAAGTATTGAAGGGGCCAATTTGAGAACAATTGGATGATGACAAAATTATGAAAGATTGGCATTCCTTATTTCGATTCAACAACGTACCAAGAGTTCCCTTATGTTGGGGAAATAATTGAATCTTCGCCTTGGAATCAAAAGGATTTCTATGGGTACGATCTAATTCATTATTGGAAATAAATCCTGAACCTGCCGTATCATACCTTTTTTCGGTATACGAAATAGTGGACTTTACTAACTCAATTCGGATGAAATCACGAAGCAGATCATTTGCCCTTATTTCAACAAAAGAAGCATGAACCTCTTCTTCTATAGAACTCTTTTTTTCTTGGTCCCAAGTCAATACTAAGCAAGCCCGAACTAATTGAATACTTGTGTGAGAAATTCCTCGAATTGACTTGCCATTTCCATAAAGTATATAATTGACAATTCGAAGTTGGACATTATCCTTTTCTTGCAAGAGATCCTGAGAGAAAAGTGTTGCTAAATTTATCCCATCAGCTATTTCATATGTGACTACGGGCCGAACCAAAACAAAATACTTTTTTTTGGTAGGTGTAATCCGTTGGACATAGATCCAATTTTTCAATTTTTTTGATCCTTTATAATTTTTTTTTTCCATTCCTGGTGGTATCAAAATGCCACTGTGCCTAGATATTTTATCCACCTCTCCAGAAAAATGAATATCTCCAGAAAATATTTTCAGTTCCATACTTTTTTTTTTTCTCTCCACTCGGACTAATCCACCTATTCGACTTCTTGTATTTATATTTAAAGCAAGTCGTGTATCTACTCCAATGATACTATTGTTCCGGACCATTATGGGCGAAGATCCGGGTAAAATATGCACTTCCTCGGGAATGAAAAAAAATCGATCTACTTTCATTTGCATTTGGTATTTCGGACTAAATTCTTTTGCTCCTCGATACTCAATCAAATCCTCTTTTTTTACGATTGAATCTACTTCGACAATCCCATATTTAGTAATTCCCGAACTGCTTCTTCTGTATCGCGGATCATCAAAATAAGCAATAATACTATTTCTACGTAAAATACCATTTATAGGTATTTGAATCGAAATACCAAAACAGGGTATTAGTTTCTTTTCTTGTTCTTGATCATATTGTAAGGGAATCACGAATCTATTTCTTCGCTTTTTCGCCAAGGAATTCTCTTGACGAATATAAGTAGAAGGCTCTATGAGATTACAATGACCCTTGGATATAATTCGATAAGGTTTTGAATAATCAAAAATTTCCCTATATTTTTTACCAAAAGTATCCAACAATTTATGTCTTACTTGATCATTAGTCAGTGAGAGATCAAAAATATATCTTTCTTCGAGAGAAAAAGAATTAGCATTCATTTGATCTTGATCCTTGTGGAGTGAAAAAGACACTATATTGGATCTGCATAGACCTCCTGCTAATATCCATAAATGACTTGTTTTTGGTAATAAATGAACATTACTATACGGATATTCGGTCGCATGATAGCCATCAGTACTCCAGTGCATTTCTCCTTCTGACTCAGAATAAATATGTTTTTGAACTCTCTCTTTAAAATGAAAAGTGGACGTTCCGGTACGAATCTCGGCAATCACTTGTTCTGATTCTACATATTGATCATTTTGAACTAAAATCAAACTTTTTGTTGGAATATTCACATTATGTAGAATATCTCGACTCTCAATAGTTACATACAAGTCTATAAAACATAGAAAAGCAGGATGCCCATGACGGGTACGTGTGGGATGAACCAAATCCTCATCAAATTTTA